TGCTGTCAGCAAGTTCAGTCTTCGATACCTCTACACTCTACCACTTACTGCTAACAAGTTCAGTCTTATGAAGTGGGGGTCAAGGCTAAGAAATGAAGTCAAGTTCAGTCAAGGTCAGCTAACAAGTTCAGTCTTATTCAGTCAAGGTCAGCCCCTACTTCACTTGCTGTCAGGTTGTTAGCAGTAAGTGTAGGCTGCTCCGCTCGTAGCTTTTCTGCCGTTGCTTGTTGCTTGTTGCTTGTTGCTTGCAGCTTGCTTGCTGCTCGCTTTCTCGCTTCCGAGAGGCGAAGGGATTGGATTTCACCTATGATCAGATCAGTGGGCAACCATAGTTGACTTTTTTCGTGGTCTTGTTGTTGACGTTGACTTGAAAGCGAATTTTGAAGTAGGCCTAGCTTTTCGGAGCTGCTCCCAGCTCACACTATGGTGGAGGAGGTGCCGTTAAGATCTAGGAGTGTGAGCAGTACGAGCTGAAAGGCTCCCATACTGTTTGGAGGGCAGGGGGCATAGATGCCAAACCTGACCCCTATCTATCGTCGTAGAAGCTGTTCCTTCTAAAGATTATGGTTCTCGGGTATCCAATCAATTAATCCCCCAAACCAACCAAACCGGGGAAGCTTAAGCTGAAATGAAGTAGGGTGAGGGGGAAGCTACTAAATGGAAGGCTTCGCTGCTGAGCAGCTATCCTTTAAGCTCGCTCAGTGCTTTGCTTACTCACTTGCTTCCTCGTCTTGCTTGCTTCTGGCGAAGCTTCTAGTCTGTAGGCATTCTGGTATGGTGGGAATACCACTTTGAAGGCCGACCACTACATAGGAGCGATAGCGAAGCCAAGCCGTAAAAAGGCGAGCAGCCCTTATAGCAATAGCAAACGGCCTACTTATAGCCCTATTTTTCTTATTTAGGTGCTACTGAACAAAATTGACTACAAAAGTACCAAAGGCGACCGGTCCATGAGACCGCCTTCTTAACAAAAGGCGAAAAGCCCCCCTGTTGCTTTTCGAATAGCCGTCAGGGACCCATGCTATGGGAAAGAAAAATGGGGGTTGTTGTTGGGAGGTCCAATGCTAAGCTTACCTTAGGTAAGCGTAAGCAGACCTATAACCTTAATTGATCAAAGATCTTCCCGTTCCGTTGCTGAAAGATAGATGCTGATAACGTTTCAAAATGATCAAAATATATTAGTAATTCATCCTTTTTTGTTTTTAAACGATTTTCTTTATTTTATTGGAAATATTATGTTTGTTTTTGGGTCTTTTATCTTTATCGATTTGTACCTCTTTTTACTTGCATTTATGTTTGTTATTTTCAAACATTTTCTTACTTGATTTATTTGACATAATCCCTGTCGCGTATTTCGCGGATGATTCTCTCGATCTCGAATTGAGTGAGGCTGGCCCCCCGGGGGGACGCTCGGGGGAACTTGTCCCCCGATCTCTTGCTGAAAACGAGGCGGCCTTATACAGTACAGGCAATGGTTGCCCCTGGCGGCTCAGGAACCGGCTCTAGCCGGGGCTATCATACCGCTCACCTAATCCCGCTGGGGGGGCCAATCCCGAGCAGCCTTGGCGTGACTTTGGGCCGCCGAGGCTGCTACCGGAGATAGCCCAAAATAGGGGGAGTACTCCGGATATCATGGAAGATATTTTGAGTACTCCGCCCAGTAGGAGCGAGAATCGAAGAATGAAAATTGGACCTAATCCAACAGATTGAGGATGCAGTCAAAGAGATATACGAGGGGGCAGTCATCAAATCCACTATGTCGATTTGAGTCTAATGACTAAATGGATCATTGATGATCAAGACGACGAGCGCCCCCCAACTCTCCGCTATATCCTAAAGCAGCTCCGTAGTAAGGGAGAGGGAAGCACGTACTATAAAAGCATGCTTAAGGCATGGATGAAAAGAGACTCTCCAATCTTTCTGTCGTCTTTGCCGAGCCTGATTTTCTCTATGGACGTGTTTTGCTGGATAAGATAAGGAGACCGCCCTTCGACGCTTCTTTCGCTGTATACCCCCTCCATCCTTCGGAGGTGGAAGAAAGGGTACTCATTATATTACGGGCCCCAGAACACAAAAAAGGTGGGGGAGAAGCAAGCCGAACCTCTGATCGACCTGGACACATAAATCATTCTCGGCGTTGAGAGAGATTTTATATTCCGTAAGTAACTCAGTGCTCAGTGAGTGCCTTTCTAAGAAGGGCTTGGAAGAAGAAAATGAAATACGAACAACCGTGCTGGTCGTAATAGATCGACTTTCATGCGAGTTCTTGCTCCAGCATGAAAGTTCCATTTCAGGGAAGGACGACGTACCATGATACTTTCTGTTTCGTCGAGCCCTGCTTTGGTCTCTGGTTTGATGGTTGCACGTGCTAAAAATCCGGTACATTCCGTTTCGTTTTCCATCCCAGTCTTTCGCGACACTTCAGGTTTACTTCTTTTGTTAGGTCTCGACTTCTCCGCTATGATCTCCCCAGTAGTTCATATAGGAGCTATTGCCGCTT